TATTTAATATAATAAACTTTACAATAGACTTTATTTAAGTTCTATCTAACAATTTTGTATTTATAAATTAGATTCCCCCCTCTAATTTTATGATAAAATTTATTACTTATCGTATCGATTTTTTTGATTAAGTAATAAAATGTTCTATATTGTTTAAAAATTATTTACGCATATCAGTTGTAGGTGTTATTAATCCTCCCCCCCCCCCCCTATCCATCCGTGTAGAGAAGAGTATAGAAGGAGATATATATTAATTATTTATTTTAAATTAAAAGATTTAATTATAATAATATAAATTATGTATTTATATTTAAAATATAATATATATTTTATAAATATATTATTTAATATTAATTATATATTGCATATTAATATATTTATATATACTATAATATTATATTTAATATAGATTATATATTACATACTAATATATTTATATATACTATAATGGACTAATGGACTTATGGACTAATTGAGGATATCGAGAAGTAACATACTGTATTTTAAATAATAAGCCAAATACATATATAATATCCAACAAATATTTATCTAAATAAAGTTCACATAGTTTTTAAAATTTTAATGTTATACCATACCAGTTTTTAATATATTTAGTCATTACTGTTATATATTATTACTATACTATATTGATTATCTACTATAGCTTAACTTAATTATACTCTATTATACTAATATAGTATATTCATATATTTACTATAGCTTAACTTATTTATACTCTATAATATTAATATACTATACTGATTAACTAGTATAGCTTTATTATTAATAATATATATTACTACTATACTATAATGATTAGTATTGCATATTAATATATCTATATAATTTATTATATTGTATTTAATCCTTCAATGTCTTATTTATTAAGATTCTATCTATATTTTTAATTTTTTAATATAGTTTTATTCTTTCTATAAATTTGGTTTATTAATAAATTTACATGAATGTTTAATTTTCAGTAATTAGTTTTATTAATTATTATAATTAATTATTTATTTATTTATTTATATTTGAATAATATTGTGCCAGCATTCGCGGTTATACAATTAATTAGTATTTTTTTTTTTTTTTTTTTTTTTTTCAAAATTTTTGTGCCTCCATGCGCGTTTAAAAAATTAATTATTATTTTTTTTTTTTTTTTTTTTTTTTTTTTTTTTTTGTTTATTAAATTAAATATTTAAGTGAAATTTATATTTTTTTTTATTTCTTTTCGTTTTATTTTAAAATTTTTTTTTAAACTAGGATTAGATACCCTATTATTCATTTTTTATATTTTTTGATTATTATTAGTTATTTTCTTTAAAATTCAAAGATTTTGGCGGTTAATCAATTCTTTTTAGAGGAACCTGTAGTATAATCGATAATCCACGATAATTTTTACCTTTTATTTTACTTGTATATCTCTATTGTAAGAATATTTTTTAAATAATTTTCTTTAACATAAAATGATTAATTTTAGGTCAAGGTGCAGTTTTTATTAGGTTTTTATGGGTTATTAAAATTTTATATAATTATTAATTCTTAAATGATTTTTATTAGGATTTAATAGTAAATTTAATTAATTAATTATTTTTAATTTAGTTCTGATTAATGTACATATCGCCCGTCACTCCTTTATATAGGATAAGTCGTAACAAAGTAAGCTTACTGGAAAGTGAGTTTAGAATTTCGGAATGTAGCTTATTTATAAAGCTAATTATTTACATTAATTCGAAAATTTAAATTCTTTCTGATTATAAATTTTATATTTTTTTTTATATTTTTATTTTTTTTAGTAAATTTTAGAAATAATTTATTTTTTAAACTGTAAAGGTTAAATTTTAATCTTTTTGTAAAAATTTTTTTTACCTTTGGTATCAGGGTTTCTTTATTTAAATAATTATTTTATTTTCCCGAATTTAAATTATTTATTCATAAATTATTTTAACTGTTTTATAATTTTTTTTAATTTATGTTTTATAATTAAAAGTTATTTGAATTTTATTATATCTGGTTATTTTGGATTAAGTTTAATTTTGGATTTATTTTTAATATAATTTTTATTTTTAATTCTTAGTTTATTTAGGATAATCTAAATAATTATTTAAAATTTTTTTATTTTGATTTTTATTAAGTTTTAAAATTTCTATTTAGTTATTAATATTTTATTTTCTTTTTTTATATATATATTTAATTTTTTACTTAATTTATTTATTTAATTTTTTTTTATTTTTAATAATTAGTTAATTAGTATTTTTTATAATTATTTTTTATGAATTAGACAAATTTTTAGTATTCATCTGTTTATTAAAAACATTTCTTTTAGTTTAAGTTTTAAAAGTAAGTTCTGCCCAATGAATATTTTAATGGCTGCAGTATTTTAACTGTACAAAGGTAGCATAATAATTTGGTTTTTAATTGAGATCTAGAATGAATGAATTCATGAAATACTTGTTTTATTAATTTTAAATATTGAATTTTATTTTTTAGTAAAAAAGCTAAATATTTTATCAGTGACGATAAGACCCTATAGAATTTTATTTTTTTTTATCATGTAATTAATAAACAAAAAATTTAGTTGGGGTGATTAATAAATATATTCTTTATTTTTTATATTCATTATAAATGATTTTTTGATCCTTTTTAGACAATAAAATTAAATTACCTTAGGGATAACAGCGTAATTAAAATAGGAAGTTCTTATTTTTGTTTTAGATTTCGACCTCGATGTTGAATTAAGTTAATTAATTAGTGTAGCAGCTAATTTAATAAGTCTGTTCGACTTTTAAATTCTTACATGATTTGAGTTTAAACCGGTGTGAGCCAGGTTGGTTTTTATCTTGATATATTTAATCTTTTTTAGTACGAAAGGACCATTAAGTTAAATTTAAATTTTATTGATTTGGCAGATTAGTGCATTAATTTTAGATTTTAAAAAAGTAATTATTTTACATTCAATAATTTATTTATTTACTTTTATTTTTTTAGTATTTATAGTTTTGATTTCTGTTGGTTATTTTACTTTATTAGAGCGTAGGGTTCTAAGATATATACAATATCGAAAAGGTCCTAATAAAGTTGGTTACATTGGATTAATACAACCTTTTAGTGATGGTTTTAAATTATTTTTAAAGGAGTATTTTTTTCCTAATAATTGTAATTTTTTTCTTTTTTTCTTTTCACCCTTATTTGGTTTATTTCACTCTATTTTTATATGAATTATTTTTCCATTTTTAAATAATTTATTAACATTTAATTATGGTTTATTATTTTTTTTATGTTCTTTAAGTTTAGGAATTTATTTTATTATTATTATAGGTTGATCTTCAAATAGAGTTTATGCTCTTTTGGGAAGAATTCGTGGTATTAGACAGTCAATTTCTTATGAAGTTTCTTTATCAGTTATTTTGCTTTGTTATTTTATTTTAATTGATGGTTATGATTTTTTTAATATAATAATATTTCAAAATGGTAATTGATTTTTTTTTTTTTCTTTTCCTTTAATATTTTGTTGATTTTCTTGTTGTTTAGCTGAAAATAATCGTTCCCCCTTTGATTTTTCTGAGGGTGAAAGAGAACTTGTTTCTGGATTTAATGTGGAATACTCTTCTATAATATTTTCTTTTATTTTTATTTCTGAATATTGTTCTATTATTTTTATAAGAATAATTACTTGTTTAATTTTTGTAGGTGCTGATTTTTTTTCTTATTTATTTTTTATTAAAATTATTTTTTTTTGTTTTTTATATTTATGAGTTCGTTCTAGTTTTCCTCGTTATCGTTATGATAAATTAATATATTTATCTTGAAAATGTTACCTTCCTTTAAGTTTAAATTATCTTTTTTTTTTTATTTTTTTGAAGTCATTAATTATTTATCATAAAATTTTGTTAAGTTATTAAATTATTCTTTCTTATATTTTCAAAATATATGCTTTATATAAGCTAAATAACTATTTTATAATATTATCTCATATTTTTATAAAGATAGGGTTTACTACAAAATATGAAAAATACAAAATTGTAAATAAAACTCCTGTATTTAAGAATGGATACTCTACTGGTTTTATTCCAATTCAAGTTAATATAATTGATGTTGAAATAAATATTCAAAATATAATTTGATTAACAGGATAAAATGATAAAGATTTAAATTTTGATATGGTTGTGATTGGTAGTGAAAATAGTATTATAATTGATAGTACTAATGCGATAACTCCTCCTAATTTGTTAGGGATTGATCGTAAAATAGCATAAGCAAAAAGGAAATATCATTCAGGTTGAATATGGATTGGTGTAACTATAGGATTAGCCGGAATAAAATTATCTGGGTCTGATAGTATTAATGGTTCATACAAAATTAATAAAAAAAATAATGTTAATGTAATTGAAAATCCTATAATATCTTTAATTGAATAATATGGGTGGAATGGAATTTTATCTATATTTGAATTTAATCCAATAGGATTATTGGATCCTGTTTCGTGAAGTAAAATCAAATGAATAATAACTATTGCTGAAATAATAAATGGTAATGTAAAATGTAAAGAAAAAAATCGATTAATTGTTGCATTATTTACGGAAAATCCTCCTCAAATTCAATTAACTAATATATTTCCAATATAAGGAATGGCTGATATTAAGTTTGTAATAACTGTTGCACCTCAAAAAGATATTTGTCCTCACGGTAAAACATATCCTAAAAATGCTGTTGCTATTAATGCAAATAAAATAATTACTCCTATATTTCATGTTTTTTTTATTTTAAATGATCCGTAATATATTCCTCGTCAAATATGGAAATAAACACATATAAAAAATATTGATGCTCCATTTGCATGGATATATTTAATTATTCATCCTGAGTTTACGTTTCGTATAATATGATCAACTGAATTAAATGCAAGTTCAATACTTTGATTATAGTGTATAGATAAAATAATTCCTGAAATTAATTGGATTATTAAGCATATACCTAATAGGGATCCAAAATTTCATCATGAAAATAGGTTAATTGGTGTTGGTAAATCAATTAATGCTCTATTAATTGTTCTTATTATTTTTATTTTTCGTAATGGTTTATTCATTAATTTTTAGATCGTAAAGGTCCTATATTTTTTATAATTAATTTTGATACTATAATTATAGTAATTAATAAATAAATAATTATTAAAATAGATATTAATATTGATTTTTTATTGTATATTTTTGTTAGTGAAGGTAAATTTATTTCATCTATAGAAATTATATTTTGTTTTTCATAAATGTAATTTTCTTTTATTATTTCGTCTGATGGAAAAATTAAAATTAATATAATAATTAAAGTTAAGTTAATATTTAATTTAAATTTTTCGTTAGAAACTGTTCTTGTTATGTATGAGAAAATGATAAGTAATCCACCAACTATTATTAAAAAAAATATTATGGGGAATCATGATGAGTTTCTAGTATTATTTATAATTAATGTTACTATTAATGTTTTAAAAATGATTATAATTCTTAAGGAAAGGGGATTTAAGAGAAATGGAATTAGTGAAGATGTAATTAAAATGATTTTTATTGTTAATATTTTTATTTCAACAAATAGTTTATTTAAAATATAATTTTTGGGTAATTATGAAAAAGTTAATTTTTTTTGTTGATGTTTTTAAGTAATTTAACTAATTTTAATTTACAAAATTAATGTTTTTTTTAAACTATAAAAACTAATGAATTTATTTTTTTTGTATATTTATTTTATAAGATTAATTTCTATAACTTTAGTTCGTAAACATGTTTTATTATGTTTAATAATGTTAGAATTTATAGTAATTAGTTTACTTTTATTAATTTATTATTTTTTTTTTATTACTCATTTTTTTTATATTTATGTTTTTTTTATATGTTTATTTGTTTGTGAAGGTGTATTAGGTTTAAGTTGTTTAGTTTATTTTATTCGGTTTTTTGGTAATAATTATTTAAATTCAATATTTATATGATAGTATTATTTTATTTTTTATCTTTGATCCTTTTTTTTAATTTTCTAAATTTATATATTATTCAGTTCATCATTATTTTAGGTTTTTTTATTTTTTTAAAAATTAATTTTTTAAATTTTTATTGTTCAATTTCTTATTTCTTAGGTTTTGATTTTTATTCTTTTTGAATAATATTTTTATTAATTTTTATTATAATATTTGTATATTTATCATTTGATTTATTTAATGAAACTTTTTTTTATATTGTTGGTTTTTTTTTATTTATAAGACTTTTCTTAGTTTTTTACAGTTTAAATATTTTACTTATATATTTTTTTTTTGAATTTAGATTAATTCCGATAATTTTAATTGTTTTTGGTTGAGGTTATCAACCTGAACGTCTTATTTCTGGGTTTTATTTATTTTTTTATACTCTTTTTTCTTCTTTACCTTTATTAATTTTTATTTTTTATTTATCTAAAAATTATAGACTTTTTTTTGATTTAAATTTTAATTTATTTATTTCTATATATCTAAATTTTTGTTTAATTTTTTCCTTTTTAGTTAAATTTCCTATATTTATATTACATTTTTGATTACCAAAAGCTCATGTTCAAGCTCCTTTAGTAGGTTCAATATTATTAGCTGGAATTCTTTTGAAAATTGGTGGTTATGGTATTATTCGTTTTATAATAATATTTGAAGATTTATTTGTTTATTATAATTATATTTGGTATTCAATTGTTATTTATGGTTGTTTTATAGTTTCTTATATTTGTTTAATTCAATCTGATATAAAGTTTATAATTGCTTATTCTTCCATTTCACATATAAGTATATGTATTATAGGTTTAATTACTTTTATAAAATTAGGTTTTTTAGGTTCTTTTTTAATATTAATTTGTCATGGATTTTGTTCTTCAGGCTTATTTTTTTTAGCTAATTTGTATTATAAGTTAACTAATAGTCGTAGTTTTTTTATTAATAAGGGTATGTTAAATTATTGTCCTAGTTTAGGTTTTTTTTGATTTATTTTTTGTTTTATTAATATAAGTTGTCCTCCTAGAGTAAATTTTTTATCTGAATTTTTGATTATATCTAGAATAGTTTCTTATTGTTATGTATCTATTATTTATATATTTATAATTTTTTTTTTTGTATCTTGTTTTAATTTTTATTTGTTTAGATATTTAAATCATGGTGATTGTTATTATATTTATAGAATTAATTTAGTTAGTTTAATTGATTATTTTATTATTTTATTTCATTTATTTTATTTATTTATATTAAATTTTTATTATTTTTTAGTTCTTTTTTAATTCTAAATAAAGATTTATTTAAGTAGTTTATATTAAAATAAGGGTTTGTGGATTCCTAGAAGATTTTTTCCTTAAGTTTTGTTTTCATTAATTTATTTATGTTGGTCCTTTTTTTTTTTTTTTTTTTTTTTTTTTTTTTTTTTTTTTTTTTCTATATATTTTAATATTTATAATTATGTAATTTTTATTGAGTATTCTTTGTATCAAAGTTCTTCTTTTAATTTAAGTTATATTGTTTATTTGGATTGAATGTGTTTAATATTTATTTCTGTAGTAATATTTATTTCTTCTATAGTTATTTTTTACAGTTACTACTATATAGGATTTTATAGTTATTCTTTTATTCGTTTTTTTTTTGTTATTTTTTTGTTTGTAATAAGAATACTATTAATGGTATTAAGACCAAATTTGTTAAGAATTATGTTAGGTTGAGATGGTTTAGGGTTAGTTTCTTATTGTTTAGTAATTTATTATATGTCTATAAAGAGATATATTTCTGGTTTAATTACTTGTTTAACTAATCGTATTGGTGATTTTGGTTTATTAATTTGTTCTTGTTGACTTATTTCTTTTGGTTCTTGACATTTTTTATTTTATAGAGATTTATATATAAATATAATTTTTTATTTATTAATTTTTTCTTCATTTACTAAAAGAGCTCAAATTCCTTTTTCTTCTTGATTACCAATAGCTATAGCTGCTCCTACACCTGTTTCTTCTTTGGTGCATTCTTCTACTTTAGTCACTGCTGGTGTTTATTTATTAATTCGTTTTAATTCTTTTTTTTTTAAGTTTAATATTTTTTTTTTATATTTTGGTTTAATAACTATTTTTTTTTCTTCCATTTGCTCTGTCTGAGAATATGATCTAAAAAAAATTATTGCTTTATCTACATTAAGACAACTTGGATTAATAATATTCAGAATTTTTTTGGGTTTTTCTAATTTTTCTTTTTTTCATTTAATTAGTCATGCAATATTTAAGTCATTAATGTTTCTTTGTTCGGGTGTATTTATTTATTATATAAATGATAATCAGGATATTCGTCATTTAGGTTCTTTATGTTTAATAATGCCTTTTTCTTCTTCTTGTTTTAATATTTCTAATATTTGTTTATGTGGTGTTCCCTTTTTATCTGGATTTTATTCTAAGGATATTATTTTTGAAAGTTTTTCTTCTGAATTTTATAGTATTTTAATTTATTTTTTATTTTATTTTTCTATTGGTTTAACTTGTTTATATACTTTGCGTGTATTTTATTATTGTATGCTTAGAAATATAATTAATTGTTATGTTTATATTTATGATTTTATAAATGAAATAAGGATTAGATTATTTTTTTTAACTATTTTTTCTATTTTTTTTGGTTCTTATGTTATTTGATTTTTTGATTATAATTTATATTTTTTATATTTACCCTTTTATATAAAAATTTTTACTTTATTTATAGTTTTATTAGGTTTTTTTTTTGGTTACGAGCTTTCTTTTTATAAGTTATATTTTATAATTTATTTATTTTATTATAATTTTGGTTATATAATTTTTATATCAAGATATTTTTGATTTTTTTATTATTATTTTTTTAATAATTTTTATTATATTACTAATAATTTATTATTTTGGGGTGAATATTATGGGTTAATAGGTATAGGATATTTAATTAGAAATTTTAGTTATTATTTTTATTTATATTTATATAATAAATTTAATATATTTTTGTTTATTTTTATTTTTTATTTATTTATTTTTTTATAAACTTTAATAGTTTAATTAAGAATGTAGTATTGAAGCTACTATGGTATAATTTATTTAAAGTATATTATTTATTCATAAGAATTTTATTATTCTTTCTTTTTAATGAAAATAAAATATTTAATTTTAAACTATATGAATAATTAAGAGATAAACGGAATTTAACCGCTTTAAAAATTAGTTAGCAGCTATTTTAATATCTTAATCTCTTTTAACTGGATTATTTATCATTTACCTTATTAACAATAAGGTGCCTCTTAATTTGGCTTCAATTAAAACATGGAGATTTTTCTCTAATATTAGGTCGAAACTAATTGTATTTTTACTTCTTTGTTAAAGTTAGTTTTTCAACACTTTCTAATTGCAAATTAGATATTATAATTAAATATAACTCTATTTAGTTCATTTTAATATTCCGTTTTTTCATTCATGTATTAATCCTATAATAAGAATTATAATAATTATAATTGATGTTAATATTCAGAATTTTATTATAGTAAATTTTATTGTTAGGATTATAGGTATGATGAGAATAATTTCAATATCAAAAATTAAGAAAATTATTCCAATAATAAAGAAGTGTGTAGAAAATGGTAATCGTTTTTTTGAAATTGAATTAAATCCACATTCAAATGGGTTTATTTTATTAAAGTAATTTTTTTTTTTTTTTATAATTATTAAAATTAATATATTTATAGCTATTAGAATTAATAAAATTATTAAGCACATAATTAAAATATTTATGATTATTCATTTTAAAAAACTTTAAAGTTGGAAGCTTTATGTACTATTTATACTAAATGAATTTATCTATTATATTCCTCATCAGTATATAGATAAGTATAATATTAATCATACTACATCTACAAAATGTCAGTATCAAGCTGATGCTTCAAATCCAATTATATGCTTATTTCTAAAATGTAATTTATTTATTCGTATAGTTGAAATTATAATAAATAATGTTCCTACTAATACATGGATTCCATGAAATCCTGTCATTATAAAAAATGTAGAACCAAAAATTGAATCAGCGATAGTGAATCTTGATTCTATGTATTCATATAATTGAAGTATTGAAAAGTATATTCCTAATAAAATTGTTAATATTATTCTTTTTAATGTTTGATTTAATTTTTTTAGTAAAATTGAATGGTGAGCTCATGTAATTGAGATACCTGATGTTAATAATACAATTGTATTTAATAGTGGAATATTTATTTCATTTAATGAAATAATTCCAGTTGGAGGTCATTTTATTCCTAATTCAATTCTTGGTGCTAATCTTGCATGAAAAAATGCTCAAAAAAAAGAAGTAAAGAATAATACTTCTGATAAAATAAATAATATTATACCTCATTTTATTATTGTTATAATTTTTTTATTATGAATACCTTGAAATGTTGATTCTCGTACAATATCTCGTCATCATTGGTAAGTTGATAAAATTATTGTTGTAAAACCTATAATTATAATATTTATATTAATTTTATGTATATATATTACTGCTCCTGTTGTTAACGAAAATAGTCTGATTGATGTTAAAATAGGTCATGGTCTATTATTTACTATATGATATTGATGATTATTCATTTATACTTCTCTTGAATATAATGTTATTAATGTTATAAATACATATGATTGAATAAATGATACTGCTAATTCAAATATTATTATGATTAATATAATAATTATTATTATATATATATTGTTATTTCCTATTAAAGAAAATAAAATATGACCAGCAATTATATTTGCTGATAATCGAATTGCTAAAGAGGATGGTCGAATTAAATTACTTGTAAATTCAATTATAATTATGAATGGTATAAGTATTGATGGTGTATTTTTAGGTAATAAATTTGCTAATATAGTTTTTGTTTTTTTGGTTCATCCAAATATTATAAATGATACTCATATTGGGAATGATAGAGTCATTGAAAATACAATTTGTGCTGATGATGTAAATATATATGGCAACAGTCCTATTATGTTGTTAATTAAAATAAATATTATTAATCTGAATAATATTAAATTGATTGTTTTATATTCTGTATTTATATTAATTTCTTTATTTATTTTTTCTGATAATAATTTTATTAATAATCTATATGTATTATTTATCTTTCAAAATTTATTTGGAATTATTATTAAGAAGATAATTGTTCTTAATCAATTTAATGAAAATATTCCTGTACATGGATCAAATGTTGAGAATAAATTATTTATCATTTTCATGAATTTGTTTTTATTTTTTTTTTATTAAGTATTTTTTTTGTTGTTTTATTAAAATAAATAATAGAATTTATTATAAAGTATAATACAATGAATGTTGTTATTAAAAAAAATCATCATATTGGTGATATTTGTGGCAAAAATCATATATATATTTTTAGTTTGACAAACTAATGTTTTTATTTAAACTAGATTTTTCATTAAGAGTATTCGCTAATTACTATTATTTGGTTTAAGAGACCAATTCTTGCATTTAAGAAACTTAATGAAAAGTTTTTAATTCATTTAATGAATGATTTTAAATTTACTCTTTCAATTATAATTGGTATAAATCTGTGGTTTGCTCCACAGATTTCTGAACATTGACCAAAGTATATTCCTGGTCGAGATATATAAATTCTTCTTTGATTAATTCGTCCTGGTATTGAATCTACTTTAATTCCTAGTGATTGAATTGTTCATGAATGAATTACATCTTCTGATGTAGTAATAAGTCGTATTTTTGTTTTAAATGGTAAAATTAATCGGTTATCTGTTTCTATTATTCGAATTGTTTTTAATCTAGTTGGTTTTATATATGATTCAAATTCGATTTTTTTTAAATCTGAATATTCATATGATCAAAATCATTGATGTCCAATAGTTTTAATTGTCATTATTGGTTGTGAAATTTCTTCAATTAAATATAGGATACGAATTGATGGTAGAGCAACTAAAATTAAAAATAAGGCTGGTAAAATTGTTCAAAATAATTCAATTATTTGTGCTTGTGTTATAAAAATATTAGTTATTTTATTAATTATTATGTAAAATATAGTGTACATAACTATTATTGTAATAATTATAATTACTATTATTGTATGATCATGAAATATGATTATTTGTTCTATTGTAGGTGATAATGGGTCTCCAAATGATAGGCTTTTTCATGTATAAATTTTTAATAAAATAATTTATATTTATATATGAATCTTAATTTCATGGCACTAATCTGCCATATTAAAATTTTGTAATGAATGGAATTTCATTAAATGAATGTTCCTTAGGGGGTGTTTTTTGTAATCATTCAATTGATGATTTATTATTATATACATATATTGGTATTCGTTTTGATATTATTCTTTCTCAGATAGTAAAAATTAATAATATGATTCTTAAAAAAGAAATTATACTTCCAATTGAAGATACTATATTTCATATAATAAGTGAATCTTGATAATCTGAATACCGTCGTGGTATACCATTTAATCCTAATATATGTTGAGGAAAGAATGTTAAATTTACTCCTATAAATATAGTAAAAAATTGAATTTTTATTCATTTATTATTTAATGATATTCCTGTAAATAATTCATATCATTGAGTTAATCCTGCTATAATAGCAAATACAGCTCCTATTGATAAAACGTAATGAAAATGTGCCACTACGTAATATGTATCATGTATAACTACGTCAATTGATGAATTAGATAATATTATTCCTGTTAATCCTCCTACTGTAAATAAAAATACGAATCCATATGATCATATTATTGAAATTGTATATTTAAAATTTGACCCAAATATAGTTGCTAATCATCTGAAAATTTTAATTCCTGTTGGGATAGCAATAATTATGGTAGTTGAAGTAAAATAAGCTCGTGTATCTACATTTATTCCAACAGTAAATATATGATGACCTCAAACAACAAATCCTAAAATTCCAATTGAGATTATAGCATAGATTATTCCTAATGATCCAAATGATTGGTTTTTTCCTCTTTCTTTATTAATAATATGTGAAATTAATCCAAATCCTGGTAGAATAAGAATATAAACTTCTGGGTGTCCAAAGAATCAAAATAGATGTTGATATAAAATTGGATCACCTCCCCCTGAAGGGTCAAAGAATGATGTATTAATATTACGATCTGTTAATAATATTGTAATTGCACCAGCTAATACTGGAAGTGATAATAGTAAAAGAAATGCTGTAATTAAAACTGATCATACAAATAATTGTATATGTTCAATTTTTATTCTTATTCTTCGTATATTTATAATTGTTGAAATAAAATTAATTGCTCCTAAAATTGATGAAATTCCAGCTAAATGAAGAGAAAAGATTGATAAGTCAACTCTAGGTCCTGAATGGGCAATATTAGATGCTAATGGTGGGTAAACTGTTCATCCTGTACCAGCACCTATTTCTGTAATAGATCTAGATAACATTAATATTAATGATGGAGGTAGTAATCAAAATCTTATATTATTTATTCGTGGATAAGCTATATCAGGTGCTCCAATTATAATTGGGATTAATCAATTTCCAAATCCACCAATTATAATTGGTATAACTATAAAAAAGATTATGATAAATGCATGAGCAGTAACAATAACATTATATATTTGTCTATTATTAAGAAGTTGTCCATTTGAAGATAATTCTATTCGGATTAATATTCTTAATATTATCCCTAGTATTCCTGCTCATATCCCAAATATAAAGTATAATGTTCCAATATTTTTATGATTAGTAGAAAATAATCATTTATTCATTTATTATTAAGGTGTCTGATATATAGGTGATAAATTGTAAATTTATTTAAGAAAATTTTCCCTTAATAAATCTTATATTTTATGTAGAATTTTAATTTGCAAAATTAAAGGAGATTAATTATTCTAAGATTTATCATCTTAGATAATTTTAACTTTGAAGGTTAATAGTTTAATTAACTTAAAATCTTAGTTAAATGTTTTTCTTAATATTAATATTGGTAAAATTATTGAATTTAAAATAATTATATTAAAATTTGTTGAATAAACCTTTTTATTAATTTTAGGTAATAAACTTGATATTATTATACATGATAATGAGTATTTTATATATATAAATATTACAATAGATGATGATAAAATTAATCTAGAAATTAGTATAAATTCGTTATTTTTAACTAAAAGTTCAATAATTAATATTTTATTAACAAAACCTATCAAAGGAGGTAATCCTCCTATTGATATCATAGAAATTCAAATTGATATTTTAGTTAATAAGTTTTTGTTGTTGATTATTATTTGATTTAAGTTTATTATTTTATTTTTTTCTAATTCTTTTGTTAATAATCATATCATTATTGTGTAATTTATTAAAAATTGTATTCACAACTTATTTTCTATAATTGACACTATTAATAATCTTAAATTAAAAATTGATGAATAGGAAATTATTTTTTTTGTTGAATTTTGATTAATCATCATTAATGATGACAATACTATTGATAATATAATTAACAAGTTATTTTTTAAATTTAATGAATTTATTATTATTAAAGGAGGAATTTTTATTACTGTGAATAAAATTATTATTATATTAAAATTTATTCCTTCGACTGTTATTACTAATCAATTAGAAAATGGAACCCCCCCCATTTTCATAATTAATATTACTGTAATTATTATTTTTATTGGTAATGTTTTTATATATATAAATATAATAGCTAATAAAATAGTTATAGAAGATATTCTCTGAATAATAAAGAATTTTATAATTCTTTCTGAATTTATAATAGATTTATTTATTATTAATGGAATAAATGCTATATTTGATATTTCAATTATAATTCAAATTATTATGATTGAATTTGATGAAATTGTTGAAAAAATAGTAAATATTATTATTCATTTAAATAAATTATTTGTTGAATTTTTTTTGATTAAAAAGAAGAATTTTATATCTATATTTAGGGTATGAACCTAAAAGCTTTATTTAGCTTATCTTTTTGTAAAAAAATGAATGATTCATATTGATTTTTGATATCAATTTTTAAAGTTTAATTCTTTATTTTACAATAAAAGTAAATTTATTTACATTATATACTATATCATAGTATTCCTTTTATCAGGCATTTTATT